AACTAAGAGCGTTTTATTATCAAACTAAATGCAACCCTAATATGTAGGTTCAATTTTTATGGATCTCAATTGATTCCTCGTTACTGTTCAGAAGATAAGTAATAGGTAGGGATGACAGGATTTGAACCCGTGACATTTTGTACCCAAAACAAACGCGCTACCAAGCTGCGCTACATCCCTTTCAATTGGTCTACAGTGTCATTGTAGAGAATCCCTGTCTTGTTTTCCACATTTTTGATTTATTTCAGCTATTCGGATATACAAATAACCTTGCCATTTCTTCTTTTTTGGTTCATATCATATATATAATATAATAAAAAGACTTCTATACGTATATATGAAATCCGCCGTAAAGAAAACTGAATATTTGGGGGGGCGGAAAGCGACATATTTTTTTTAATAAAAAAGGGAATATCTATCGAATTGAACTGTTGTACATTTCAATTTGAATTAGGAATTCCACGGACAATACAAGCGGTTATTAACTATATATACATTTGATGGTATGTAATACCAATACCATTATGTATTACAAATTACTATAAAGTAGGAGGGTTTTAAATGCGAGATCTAAAAACATATCTCTCCGTGGCACCGGTAGTAAGTACTATATGGTTCGGGGCTTTAGCGGGTCTATTAATCGAGATCAATCGTTTATTCCCGGATGCGTTGGTATTCCCATTTTTTTCATTCTAGTTATTGACTTGGGAAGGGGTGCAGAAGATTAGAAAAACAATCAAATATCTGTGACTAATCCCCTTCCCCCTTCTTTTGTTTAGAGTTTTTAGACTTCGAATAAGTTAGAAAAGAGAAAGAATAAAAATGAATTTAACCTCAGTCAAACTCGGACTCGGCGCCGGGTTCCAAGTGAGAACGAAAATGAAAATGTGATGGCTAGGGCAACAATATCATACAAGATACTTAAATGAAAAACTGTACTGCGATTCTAAATTTCGAAATCATTGTATTACTATATTTTATATATAATTGCAACGAAATCTTTCATAATTTTTTTTTTTTTCGAGTTACCAACTTCTCTTTTTTTCTTCATTTTGGATCGGAAAATGGAAGAGTTGCGTGAATAAAAATCCAAAGGAGGTTCATGGCCAAGGGTAAAGATGCCCGAGTAACAGTTATTTTGGAATGTACTCGTTGTGCTCGAAACGGTGTTAAGAAGGAATCAATGGGGATTTCCAGATATATTACTCAAAAGAATCGACACAATACACCTAGTCGATTGGAATTGAGAAAATTCTGTTCCCGTTGTTACAAACATACGATTCATGGGGAGATAAAGAAATAGATCGAACCGATCGTCTGTGTGTCACCCTTTTCCAATCCAAGGAAGATAAAAAATTACATATATTAGACATATTTTAGATTTAAATATAAACAAACCCAATCCTATTTCTTAATTCTAAATCATTTTAGATCCGATCGAAATAGGATTTTCGGGATAAGGAATAAAATAAACAAACCATGGATAAATCCAAGCGACTCCTTCTTAAATCCAAACGATCTTTTCGTAAGCGTTTGCCCCCGATTCAATCGGGGGATCGAATTGATTATAGAAACATGAGTTTAATTAGTCGATTTATTAGTGAACAAGGAAAAATATTATCTAGACGGGTAAATAGATTGACCTTAAAACAGCAACGCTTAATTACTATTGCTATAAAACAAGCTCGTATTTTATCTTTGTTACCTTTTCTTAATAATGAGAAACAATTTGAAAGACGCGAGTCGACCGCTAGAACTATTGGTCGTAGAACCAGGAAAAAAAAAAAATAAGCTTGCTTACTCTTCAATTGAATTAAAATTCAAATCCAAACTCAATCGCAGATTGATGCTTTGTTCGAAAAATCCGAAAATCTAGATTTGATTGTCGTGTCATAAGAAAAAAAAAAAGAATAGGGGAAGAAGAATAAATCTTTTTTTTATTGAACATATTTGCTCATTTTGACCACTTTATCATATTATCATATTTTATCATACTAATTTCTACTCTACCTTCTCGGAGTTCATTCTCCAGAGAACTCCATTTTAAGCATTCCACTGGATTCTTCCCAATCTTCGATCTCATTGGAAATCATATAAAGACAATTCCTATTTAATATAGCGATTTGGGCAAGTATTTTACGATTAAGAAGCAACTGCCTCTTGTACAGATTGTGTATGAATCTACTATAACTGTAGTCTACCTTATTATATCGAATTACTGCATTTATTCGAGTGATCCACAACCGTCGAAAATTTCTTTTTTGCCTACTTCTATCCCGATAAGCTGAAGCCAAAGCTCTTATTTTCTGTTGAGTAATAGTTCGAGTAAGTCTTGAATGAGCCCCTCGAAAGCTTGATGCAAATAAACGAATTTTTGTTCTACGTCTCCGAGCTATATATCCTCGTTTAATTCTAGTCATTGAATAAATGAAATTTTGTTTGTTTGATGAATAACTAATGGATTTCCTTTCTTTCGGTTATTCCTTTGCTAGTCTATTAATAACAAAACGTATTTTTCCAATGTATAAAATAAAAATTCCAATGGCTTTTGCTACTATAACCTTCCCGACCACGATTTCTTTTTTTGTTCTAGTCACCCGAAAATACGAAATTGTATTGGTACTAGGTATAAAAAAAAAACATAGAGTAAATAAATAAATCAAAATAGAAATGGATAAAGAAATAGTGGGTTCCTTCGTTTCTATGGTTACTTCTTAAACGGTGAGGTCCTCTCTATACACCGGAGCTCCTTCTTTTATTTCATCAATGTTATTGTTAACTTGTACAGTTCACTCTCTTTGGCTCTACCCATGAATTAGCTAGTAATCGATCTTTCACAACGAGATCCACCTATACAGTAACGGTATTTAATTATGAAGATTAGTTGGGTAGCTGACCCTCTTAGTCCGTTCTTGTAAGAATAAGGCCATAATCTTTCTGTTAAATAGGATTTCCTCTGCTTAATGGATAAGCATTTGTTACCAATGGGGAATTCTTTCTCATCGAAAATTGAAAATTGAGGTGATTGGATTTGCACCAATAGAAACCATAAATTTGCTACACAATAAAAGGATACGATAAACCTTTTTTATTTATTTTTAGGTAGTGAACGGAGTTCTTCCATTCATTCGATCCTATTTACTGGTACTTATCACTGATACGGGAAAAATTTTGTACTTTCTTTTGTCCCGGTCCATGGTCTGAACGAGTCGCACATACACCCTAGTACATGTTCCTCGACGCTGAGGGCATCCCCCAAGGGCGGGCGATTTGGTGACATTTCTGATTGGCTGTCTTGTGTTTCTAATAAGTTGTTTAATAGTTGGCATGTTGAATTGTATACATAATGAGTTGGTTTAGATCAATCCTAACCGGATGATTATGAATTACTTCTATATTCTAGATTAATAGGATTAATAGTAATAGAAAATTTTATATTAACCCCCGGTAAGAAGATAAAATCTCAAATTTCGGATTTTTGCGTGAAATCCCTGATTTTTTATTAAACCGCTACAGAATCAACAATTCCATAAGCTTTGGCTTCTGTTGCTGACATAAAAACATCCCTTTCCAGGTCTTCGGATACAACCCATAAGGGTTTTCCTGTTCTTGTTGCATAAACCCTTGTGATGGTTTCGCGCAGCTTCAGTAGTTCTTCCGCTTCCAGGATACATTCTCCTGTTTGTCCCTCATAAAAAGAACTAGCAGGTTGATGGATCATTACCCTGATGATTTAATCAATGGTTTTCTCTATCTCGCACGATCATGATGAGTCAAAAATAATAAAAAAAAAGATAGGATTAACAACCGTACAGGCATCCTTTGTGCAGTGCATACGGCTCCGCAATGGAATTCAGTTTTACCTTCCATCGAAGGAATAGAAAATGGAGGATCTATCAGATCCAGAGCAGTAAATGATCCAATAACCACCCTTCCTTTTTTTTTTTAGTAATTAAAAAATACTATGATGGTTCCGTTGCTTTATTATTTCGTTTGTTATTCAGCAATCCCAAAGTTTCTTTTTTTTCGTATTTAAATTATTAAATAAATAGAAATAAATATTTCGTAGTCTTTCAGAACAGAAAGATTCTTAAGAGCCTTCCGTCATGAAAACAAAAAAGTTTGTGACGCTGAAAGAGGCCTCCGATAAATCAACTCAAATCGGAAATGCCTTTTATGTCATACTACTCTTTCGATACATAATCTAATGGTTTAGAAAAAAACAAGAAAAAAAAAATTCTCATATCGAATTCAAAGTGCCATGCTATTATTACTTAATATTCATATTTTATATGGCGAAGGCATAGTTTTCTTTTTTGTCTCAAAAAAAAAAAAAAAACTCATTGGCGCCGAGCGTGAGGGAATGCTAGACGTTTGGTAATTGCCCCTCCGACCAGAAGAAAAGATCCCATTGAAGCGCCTAATCCCATGCATATTGTCTGTATATCTGGTCGCACAAATTGCATAGTATCATAAAGAGCTACTCCGGGTACTATCCATCCACCGGGAGAGTTTATAAATAAATACACATCTTTGGTCTCATCCTCTATACCGAGATATACCAGAAGACCAATAAGTTGATTCGAGATGTCGCTATCAACCACTTGGCCTAAAAAAAGTAATCTTTCTCGATAAAGTCGGTTGATTAGGATCAAATTGTATCCCTTAAGAACCGTACGGGCACCTTTTGATGCATACGGTTCAAAAAAAATAGCGAAAAAAAGAATCAATGTTTAGATTCTAGCCTTCTTTAGAGGACTCTTTCTAACTTCTAATGAAGGGGCTTTTTCTTCCCTTCCATTTTTCTTGAAAAATGAGTTTTGTCCTTTGGCCCGCGGTTGTTTATCTATACTATAAATTTCAATAAATAAAAAACCAATTCATGAAATTTATCGAACTAACTTTTCATTGATGTATTGTTTCATCGAGATCAAATTTTAATTGCGATGTCATTTTCTTGTTCCCCGAATGGTCTTCTTCAATTCTTTTAGGTTTATGCTCTACTCCGAGTAAAGATCTGCCCGATTTGGATTTGCACATATAGGACAAATGCCCCAATAGCATGTCTTTTTGCTACGACTTCTTTTTTTTTTTTTCAATTTACTTCATGCTTTTAACCAAATATTCAACCAACGTATTCATCATATTACTCGATTGATTAACAGTTATATATCAATGCTATTTAGAAATAGAATATGATACAAGTAGTATTCATAGAATAGATAGAGTCAAAATTTAGTTTTTTCTAAGCGGAGCCTGGATACTTCATTTTATTAGTCCAACCAAGAAAACCATAAATTCTTCTAATTGATAATATTAATCTGGATACCCCCCCAAAATTAGATCTAATTGCACTTCACGCTCCAAATTTTTGATAATTAAATCAATCCGTCTTGGGCGAAAGAGAGGATATCTCGATCGGGGGAGAGAACGGGGAAATACCATATGACCCAATATATCTGACAAGTCGCACTATACGTCAATCCACACTGGATCTTCGTCTCCAGGAGGTCGAAAAGGTACTTTTGGAACACCAATAGGCATTAAAGCAAAGAAAAAAGAATTAAGTACTATAGATCACTTTGATGTGGAAGCGTAACAACGAGTTTATTGTCTTAATAAATAAGATCGGCCTTTATCAGATTTTATCTTTTAGCATATTTTATACATAGATTGAATAAGTTCATAAAAAAGGAAAACAGAATGAATAAAGGAAAATTCTTCCGAATAGGTCTTTTGAATGATGAACAAATATGTATACATTCACTCATATAAAATAGGATCAATTCCCATCCACCATTGCGTATTGGTACTTATCGAGTATAGAATAGATCTGCTTCTTTTTGTTCCTACGAATAGAATAGAATTGTTCCATTATTACTAAAATAATAGACCAAATATTAATCCTTTCGCCAAGATAATCCCCTCAAAAGGGGAGGTCCATAGCATAGTTTTTTTCAGTGCAATAAAGTTACATAGTGTCTATTTTTCGTTGCTAAAGGGGTATTTCCATGGGTTTGCCTTGGTATCGTGTTCATACCGTTGTATTGAATGATCCCGGTCGTTTGCTTTCTGTTCATATCATGCATACAGCTCTAGTTGCTGGTTGGGCCGGTTCAATGGCCCTATACGAATTAGCAGTTTTTGATCCCTCTGATCCTGTTCTTGATCCAATGTGGAGACAAGGTATGTTCGTTATACCCTTCATGACTCGTTTAGGAATAACCAATTCATGGGGGGGGTGGAGTATCACAGGAGGGACTATAACGAATCCGGGTATTTGGAGTTACGAAGGTGTGGCCGGAGCACATATTGTGTTTTCTGGATTGTGCTTCTTAGCAGCTATCTGGCATTGGGTGTATTGGGATCTAGAAATATTTTGTGATGAACGTACAGGAAAACCTTCTTTGGATTTGCCGAAGATTTTTGGAATTCATTTATTTCTCTCAGGGTTGGGTTGCTTCGGTTTTGGCGCATTTCATGTAACAGGATTGTATGGTCCGGGAATATGGGTATCCGATCCTTATGGATTAACTGGAAGGGTACAAGCTGTAAATCCTGCGTGGGGTGTCGAAGGGTTTGATCCTTTTGTTCCGGGCGGAATAGCCTCTCATCATATTGCAGCAGGTACATTGGGCATATTAGCGGGCCTATTCCATCTTAGTGTTCGTCCGCCCCAACGTCTATACAAAGGATTACGTATGGGAAATATTGAAACCGTCCTTTCGAGTAGTATCGCTGCTGTCTTTTTTGCAGCTTTTGTTGTTGCTGGAACTATGTGGTATGGTTCAGCAACTACCCCGATTGAATTATTTGGGCCCACTCGTTATCAATGGGATCAGGGATACTTCCAGCAAGAAATATATCGAAGAGTTAGTGCCGGGCTAGCCGAAAATAAAAGTTTATCAGAAGCTTGGTCTAAAATTCCTGAAAAATTAGCTTTTTATGATTACATCGGGAATAATCCCGCAAAAGGTGGATTATTCAGAGCGGGTTCCATGGACAACGGGGATGGAATAGCTGTTGGGTGGTTAGGACACCCTGTTTTTAGAGATAAAGAAGGGCGCGAACTTTTTGTACGCCGTATGCCGACCTTTTTTGAAACATTTCCGGTTGTTTTAGTAGACGGAGACGGAATTGTTAGAGCCGATGTTCCTTTTCGAAGAGCAGAATCGAAGTATAGTGTTGAACAGGTCGGTGTAACTGTTGAGTTCTATGGCGGTGAACTCAATGGAGTCAGTTATAGTGATCCTGCTACTGTGAAAAAATATGCTAGACGTGCTCAATTGGGTGAAATTTTTGAATTAGATCGTGCTACTTTGAAATCCGATGGGGTTTTTCGTAGCAGTCCAAGGGGTTGGTTTACTTTTGGGCATGCTTCGTTTGCTTTGCTCTTCTTCTTCGGACACATTTGGCATGGTGCTAGAACCTTGTTCAGAGATGTCTTTGCTGGGATTGACCCAGATTTGGACGCTCAAGTAGAATTTGGGGCATTCCAAAAACTTGGAGATCCAACTACAAAAAGAGTATAGTCTGATACAAGATTGCTCTGTTCCTTTTTTCCTTTATTTTTTGATTTGACATAGATGGGGTACCGGATAAATCTTGATTCGGATTGCTTACTTTTCATTTCTTTGACTCTTGTCTTGGTCTTTTTTTTATCCGGAAAAAGATCCCAACTAAACAGGTATGGAAGCTATAATTGTAAACCGAAATCAAATTTATGGAAGCATTGGTTTATACATTCCTCTTAGTCTCGACTCTCGGAATAATTTTTTTCGCTATCTTTTTTCGCGAACCGCCTAAAGTTCCAACTAAAAAGGTGAAATGATTTCTCATTACTTCAACTAGTCCCCGTGTTCCTCGAATGGATCTCTTAGTTGTTGAGAGGGTTGCCCAAAAGCAGTATATAAGGCATACCCAGTAAAACTTACAAGTAAACCAGATATAGAGATGGCAACTAGGGTTGCTGTTTCCATTATTATATAATTTCAAGACCACAATGGATCTATGATAAGATCATTTATTTACAACGGAATGGTATACAAAGTCAACAGATCTCACTGAATAAAAAAAAATATAGGATTATTTATGGCTACACAAACCGTTGAGGATAGTTCTAGATCTGGGCCAAGACGAACTATTGTAGGGGATTTATTGAAACCATTGAATTCGGAATATGGTAAAGTGGCTCCTGGGTGGGGAACTACGCCTTTGATGGGTGTCGCGATGGGTCTATTTGCGATATTCCTATCTATTATTTTGGAGATTTATAATTCTTCCATTTTACTGGACGGAATTTCAAGCAATTAGATTCGATTCACAAGAACCCCTAAATAACTTTTCAATAAAAAGTCAAGTATGTAGGTTTACGCTTTTTAGCCCACTCTTTTTTGGTAGTTCGATCGTGGAATTTCTTTTTTTTTCTGTATTTCCGGAATATGAGTGTGTGACTTGTTAGAATTGATCCTATGGATACGACAAAGAAAAAGTCGGTCATCTTGATCAAGATGATTTTATCTCGTTGGATATTCAGTCTAGGCTAGTATCTGGAGCACAGAATATATGAAATATATTAAAAAATATTAGAACAAATATTAGAACTATGATTCATACTTATCAGACCTCGTGGCCGGACTCCGAAAAAAGAGTTAGAAGTGATAAATTCAAAAAATTTTATTCTTTCGTTTATACTTATTTTGGTTAAAGGATAAACATTTCTTTGTCTTTTTTTTCATTATATTAAGTCATTGAATAAGCATTGAATAAGTGATAATCCAAGGGTTCTTACTCAGGGAATTTTTGAACTTTTTTTGGAAGGTTTTATTGAATCATCGTGGTTCTAGTATGAATCTAAGGTTTTAATTGATTCATAGGGTCTTAACAAGAGAATTCCTATCAATAATAAAGAAAACAAGAGTAAAGTCGCATTACACACAAATCAAAGAAAAAAATAGGTAAATAGAAGATTCAAGAGGCCCCTAATGATCCATATAAATACGAATGAGCCGACTTGATATTTTGGCATTATAACTACAAAGAAGACTTTTCGGATTTTGATTCTTTTGTATCTTCAGAGAAAAAATTGAATCATAGCATTAAGAAGTTTGAAACTTTTTAGTACACATATCCGTTACGAGCGGTATTTGGGTGTTTGAGCCGTACGAGACGAAATTCTCATATACGGTTCTCAGAGGGGGATCCCCTTGGTTTACCTATCTCAATAAAGTGTATGATTGGTTCGAAGAACGTCTTGAAATTCAGGCGATTGCGGATGATATAACTAGCAAATATGTTCCTCCTCATGTCAACATATTTTATTGTCTAGGAGGAATTACGCTTACTTGTTTTTTAGTACAAGTAGCTACGGGGTTTGCTATGACTTTTTACTATCGTCCGACCGTTACTGAGGCTTTTGCTTCTGTTCAATATATAATGACGGAAGCTAACTTTGGTTGGTTAATCCGATCAGTTCATAGATGGTCGGCAAGTATGATGGTCTTAATGATGATCCTGCACGTATTTCGCGTGTATCTTACTGGTGGCTTTAAAAAACCTCGTGAATTGACTTGGGTTACTGGTGTGGTTCTGGCTGTATTGACCGCATCCTTTGGTGTAACTGGTTATTCCTTACCTTGGGACCAAATTGGTTATTGGGCAGTCAAAATTGTAACAGGTGTACCGGAAGCTATTCCAGTAATAGGGTCGCCTTTGGTAGAGTTATTACGAGGAAGTGCTAGTGTGGGACAATCTACCTTGACTCGTTTTTATAGTTTACACACTTTTGTATTACCTCTTCTTACTGCCGTATTTATGTTAATGCACTTCCCGATGATACGTAAGCAAGGCATTTCGGGTCCTTTATAGAGAATAGAAATCATAGATTTGTATTTGTAATTAGTTATTTATGATTACTCGGGGGAGGACGAAGAGTATTTCATTGCTGCAAATATGGATTATTGAAAAATAAGACATGTATTTGGATATTTCCCTTCAACTC